TTTTCTAATTTATAAGGAATTACACTACCAACACGATGTAATTAACTCGATTCGTTAGAACAGCTTCCATTGAGTCTCTGCACCTATCCTTTTCCTTTGGATTCTAGTTCGAGAACCACTTGTTTTCTCAAAACAAGGATTTGGCTCAGGATTGCCCTTTTTTAATTCCAGGGTTTCTCTGAATTTGGAAGTTACCACTTAGTAGGTTTCCATACCAAGGCTCAATACAATCAAGTCCGTAGCGTCTACCGATTTCGCCATATCCCCATTTTCCTTTTCTTTGAGACCTGGATTCCTTGTGTAATTTCATCCATCTCTTAGTTTTTTTGGAATCGTTGAATTCATCACTCGACGTAGTCTACCAGTTCGACTCTATTTGAGAGACCCCGCTTGCTTATTGCAATTCAGAATTGAATTGATTCTATCGTTGATGTATTTGCAATTCAATCCAAATCGATATATCCCAAAGTTTTTCTCTCCCCCACCTACCGCCTTCCTTTTTTAGAGTATTCAAAATCATACTATAACGCTTGATATTGATTCTTTTTTTTTCTAATCAGAATTAGCAATTTTATTTGCTATGATTCTATGTTCTCCTTAGTGAAATATTAATCATCAAATTATTTGCAAAAAATTATATATATATATCAAAAAATGTCTATAATAATCGAATGAAAATACCAAGAAATTCGTATTTTTTATTTATTATATTATATCTTTCATATATATATTATGATTATTCGTCCGAGCCATATCAAATTCAAAATATCTAAAATACAATTATAGAAATAAAAAGAAAGTTCAATAAATTCTATAATTTTATTTAAGGATATCTTCTAGTTAAGCATATCAAGTTAACTTTATCTTTAAGAATAATAAGTTCTAGTTTTTTTTATAAGTAGAACTTCAAATTTCGAACTAGTTAATAGCTAAGATTAATAACTAAAATCGCATATTTTACGGATCTTCTATACTAAAACCTATTTTTATTTGTTACACTATTTCTGCTATGTAAGCCCACTTAGCTCAGAGGTTAGAGCATCGCATTTGTAATGCGAGGGTCATCGGTTCAAATCCGATAGTCGGCTTTTTCTCTATCGATGTTCCACGAACAAGAATTTCTTTTTTCTCCGAATTAAAAGGAGAATCCAGGATCTTTTATGTTGTTCTACCTTACAATTTTGCTAGATACAAAACAATAAAATAAATAATATATATACTAAAAATTCAGATGTTGATGAAATTCCATTTTTTGTGGTACTTTAGTTGATTTTACTCTGTTTATCCTTTAGTTTAATTCAGTTTTAATTTCGGTGTATTCTGTAATGTAAATACAATGAAATTAATTGTGTAAAATGAAATTTCAATAAAATAAAAAAGGAGTCTTCATGTCCCGTTATCGAGGACCTCGTTTAAAAAAAATACGCCGTCTGGGAGCTTTACCAGGACTCACTAGAAAAACACCTAAATCCGGAAGTAATCCGAAAAAGAAATTCCATTCTGGGAAAAAAGAGCAATATCGTATTCGTCTTCAAGAAAAACAGAAATTGCGTTTTCATTATGGTCTGACAGAACGGCAATTACTTAGATATGTATATATCGCTGGAAAAGCAAAAAGGTCAACAGGTCAGGTTTTACTACAATTACTTGAAATGCGTTTGGATAATATCCTTTTTCGATTGGGTATGGCTTCAACCATTCCTGGGGCCCGCCAATTAGTCAACCATAGACATATTTTAGTTAATGGTCGTATAGTCAATATACCAAGTTTTCGTTGCAAACCCCGAGATATTATTACTACGAAAGATAACCAAAGATCAAAAGGTCTGGTTCAAAATTCTATTGCTTCATCCGACCCGGGGAAATTGCCAAAGCATTTGACGATTGACACATTGGAATATAAAGGACTAGTAAATAAAATCCTAGATAGGAAGTGGGTCGGTCTCAAAATAAATGAGTTGTTAGTTGTAGAATATTACTCTCGTCAGACTTGAACTTAACGAAAAAAGGAAAGGTTCATAGAATTTTCTTCCCCTTTCCCCGAACTCAATCAACCTAAGGCTAAGGCCCTTAATTTATATTTTCCCATTTAACTAGCAGAAATGAATTAACCCTAGGACCCTTTTTCTTTTTTGTTCTTTCCTCTATGTGTATTTTATATACCACAGTAATTTGCTATAGAGAATTTCTATTAAAAAGGGTCTTATTGCTGGAATAAATTGTTATTTGATTTGATACATTGTGATCGTTAACGTTGATGAATTAAGAGAAACGGAAAGAGAGGGATTCGAACCCTCGGTAAACAAAAGTCTACATAGCAGTTCCAATGCTACGCCTTGAACCGCTCGGCCATCTCTCCTACATAATCTTATTATATGGAAAATAAACTGAGTGAATAGCGAGTTTTTCTATTCCTGCAGTACAGGTACAACCGCAACCGTTGGGGGGTTCCATAGTTCTGTTGGAAAAATTACTTTTCATCTAAGCGGAAGGATCCAGGATTTTTTTACTAGAAATTCCGTTCCCTAGAAAAGCTTTAGTTTGTGTTTCCAAAAACCAAAGAAAAAGAGAATGGAAGAATTCTTCTTATTGCATAAAAAAATGAAGAAACCTTAAAATTCTGTTTGCATAAGGTACGCTACGCCATACTATCAAAATCGAAAATAGGGTATGAGACAATTAATGACTTTGAAAACACGAAATAGCTGATGAGAGAACTTGTTGTTGAGAAATAGGAAAGTGGAATGAAATCCAGTCTTAGTCAAATATTTCAAATCTCTTCTTGTCCAAACAGAAGGAAAAGGATACAATTTGAGCTGAGCGGAAAATCCATACCTCTTTTATCCATTTAGAGCATATGGATTTAGAGTATATGGATCGATCAATTTATAAGAATCCAATGTGTTTGTTTTTATGTTATTTTGTGAAGGAATGAAAACAATTCTATATAGAATGGGTTGGGAATTATGCCTAGATCCCGTGGAAATGGAAATTTCATTGATAAGACCTCCTCAATTGTAGCCAATATTTTATTGCGAATAATTCCGACAACCTCAGGGGAAAAAAGGGCATTTACTTATTATAGAGATGGTGCGATTTGACTCTTTTTTTTTTAGCCCTACCTCCACCGCAGTCTTATGAGAAAGAGAGGGGGTTCGCATAGAGAGAACAAAATTAGTAAAGCAAACCCACGCTTGGGGAAGGTGAGGTGAACTAACAATTCCTTCTGTCGTGTATCCTCGATTGATGCGGCCTCAGATGCTTCAATTGTAGATTTGAGTATTGAGCGAAAGGTTATACCCTACAGGATAGGTTATGGATTACAGGCCAATCCTACTCTACTAGTACCAAATAGGCAGCATAGGGGAGAAAAGCACTACACCTAGAAATAGGAATCAACAAGAGAAAAACTTTGTTAGAAATTAACCCTTTCCTGATCGGTATCAGGGCTGGGAAGAATGGTTGGGATAACAAACAACCATCAGGTTTGTACTTTGGATACCCCTATAACCATCAAAGATCGTTGAAGTGGCTAATTCCTCTAAATAGGAGGCGTTGAGAACAAAGAAATTCTTAGAGCTATCGTTTTCCTCTAGCATTAATAGAATTCATTGGTGTTAAGAAAAACCTCTTGCGGGAAGGTTGGCTAGAGATTTCTTGGAAAAATACCAGCCCCTTTCGGTCCATAATGAGACGGGACTAATTCTATTTTGATTCTATAGATTTTTTCGCATTAGTACTATGTACAGAAGGGAGGAGCCGTATGAGATGAAAACCTCATGTACGGTTTTGGAACGGAGATTTTTTGAATAGAATGAACGACCGTAACGGATGTTGGCTCAATCCGAAGGAAATTATGCGGAAGCTTTGCAGAATTATTATGAAGCTACGCGACTAGAAATTGATCCCTACGATCGAAGTTATATACTCTATAACATAGGCCTTATACACACAAGCAATGGAGAGCATACAAAGGCTTTGGAATATTATTTCCGGGCACTAGAACGAAATCCCTTCTTACCGCAAGCTTTTAATAATATGGCCGTGATCTGTCATTACGTGCGACTATCTCCACTATAGAAAGATCAAAAAGGAAGGATCAAATTTTCTAGTATTTACTAGAAAAAGGGCTTTCTACATAGGGATCGTCAAAACAACGATTTTTCCCTATCAGCTGTAGGAAAGAAGGACACTTCACGAGAATCAAAAAAGGAAGAAAGTATGGCCTATACTACTACTCTATGGATAAAGTTTCTCAAATTGATAGAGAAAGCACCGTAAAGATCAATTAGTGAGCGACTCGGTCGATACAACTAAAAAAAACTGCTTACTTATCCCATGATATGGGGCAAAATTTAGGAATCCGCTTATGTAATAGAGCCGATCCACTAAGGGATTAAGCAGCGGTGTAGTATCAGATCCCAAAGATAGTAAGTTCTTTTTTCTTTCTTATGGGAAAAAGTCTTTTTCAAGGATTCTATAGAGATTTCATATATGAAACCGGGATAGTTACCTTTCAGAAAATTCGAACGAAGGCTATAGATCTATCTATGCCTCATTCTTCTGAAGGTGGGAAAAAAGATCAAACTAATTTTTGATCAAAATTAGGGTTTGAAACTTAGGTAATTAACTTCTTCTGCTTAACCCAAGAACAAATTGGATCGATTTTTGAGAAATCGAATTGAGTTAAGATAGGGGAAATTAAGATAGCAATTTCTGAGCCGTATGAGGTAGGAAACTCTCAAGTACGGTTCTAGGGGAAGGAACTGCCTATTCCGACCGAGGAGAACAGGCCATTCTACAGGGTGATTCGGAAATTGCGGAAGCTTGGTTTGATCAAGCTGCTGAGTATTGGAAACAAGCTATAGCGCTTACTCCGGGAAATTATATTGAAGCACAGAACTGGTTGAAGATTACGAAGCGCTTTGAATTTGAATAAGACGACGCTCCTTTTTCATAAAATTGGTGGTTTGGTTGTTGATCCATTAATCAAATAAATT